TTGGAAATGAAAAAAATCGCAGATTTCTTTTTTGGACAAACAATATTTCTTTTTTTTTTTCTTCGTCCTTTGCATTGAAAGAACAGATTCAAAAATGATATGATTCAACCTCAGACCCATTTAAATGTAGCGGATAACAGCGGGGCTCGAGAATTGATGTGTATTCGAATCATAGGAGCTAGCAATCGTCGATATGCTCATATTGGTGACGTTATTGTTGCTGTGATCAAAGAAGCAGTACCAAACATGCCCCTAGAAAGATCAGAAGTAGTGAGAGCTGTAATTGTGCGTACCTGTAAAGAACTCAAACGTGACAACGGTATGATAATACGATATGATGACAATGCTGCTGTTGTTATTGATCAAGAAGGAAATCCAAAAGGAACTCGAATTTTTGGTGCGATCGCTCGAGAATTGAGACAATTAAATTTTACTAAAATCGTTTCATTGGCTCCCGAGGTATTATAAAACGAGATCGTGATGTTTTATAATGGGGTATTTGAAAGAAATAGATTCATTAGTAGATTGTGTCTTACGCATATACCTTTAATAATTCATATTCATAAAAAAATAAGTAAAAAAAAAAAAAGAAAAACATGTTGATTATATCAAATTTGAGAGCATCAATAATTTTAGTTCATCATGGGTAGGGACACTATTGCTGAGATAATAACCTCTATACGAAATGCTGATATGGATAGAAAAAGAGTGGTTCGAATAGCATCTACTAATATTACCGAAAGTATTGTTAAAATACTTTTACGAGAGGGGTTTATCGAAAACGTGAGAAAACATCGAGAAAACAACAAATCTTTTTTGGTTTTAACCCTGCGACATAGAAGGAATAGGAAAAGACCCTATAGAACTATTTTAAATTTAAAACGGATCAGTCGACCTGGTCTACGAATCTATTCTAACTATCAACGAATTCCTAGAATTTTAGGTGGTATGGGGATTGTAATTCTTTCTACTTCTCGGGGTATAATGACAGACCGAGAGGCTCGAGAACAAAGAATCGGCGGAGAAATTTTGTGTTATATATGGTAATTCTTTTAATATCCAACTTGGATCTGAAACTTCCTATTTGTGAAAAAAAGAAGAAAAGGGGCGAGTTGTCTAATATCGTTCCTCCTCCATTAGTTGATACTTCAAGGGGGCTTTACCTTGAATGAAAGAACAAAAATGGATTCATGAAGGTTTAATTACTGAATCGCTTCCCAACGGTATGTTCCGGGTTCGTTTAGATAATGAAGATCTGATTCTAGGTTATGTTTCAGGAAAGATCCGACGTAGTTTTATACGGATACTGCCAGGAGATAGAGTCAAAATTGAAGTAAGTCGTTATGATTCCAGCAGAGGACGTATAATATATCGACTCCGCAACAAGGATTCGAAAGATTAGGTAGTTTTTTCTACTTCAACATTCCTTTCAGGGGAATACTATTCGAGGTGAAAAATTTCAAGAAACTTATTTTCTTTCAAGAAGTAGATTCAGAATTTAGGTAAGGAATAAGAAATATGAAAATAAGAGCTTCTGTTCGTAAAATTTGTGAAAAATGTCGACTAATCCGTAGGCGGGGACGAATTATAGTAATTTGTTCCAACCCGAGACATAAACAAAGACAAGGATAATCAGACTCGATAAAGGAACCGGTGTACATGTACAAATAAGGAATCTGTTTTGACATGAAATGGATATATCCATATATCTCTGATTCATATTTATGAGATGATAAAATATGGCAAAAGCTATATCGAGAACTGGTCCACGTAGTAAGAATACACATATTGGTTCGCGTAAGAGTACGCGTAGAATCCCAAAGGGGGTTATTCATGTTCAAGCAAGTTTCAATAATACCATTGTCACTGTTACAGATGTACGGGGTCGAGTGGTTTCTTGGGCCTCTGCCGGTACGGCCTCTGCCGGTAATTCTAAATTATTTAAGGGTGCTAAAAGGGGGACACCATTTGCTGCTCAAACCGCAGCAGCAAATGCTATTCGTACGGTAGTAGATCAAGGTATGCAACGAGCAGAAGTCATGATAAAAGGTCCCGGTCTCGGAAGAGACGCAGCATTACGGGCTATTCGTAGAAGTGGTATACTATTAACTTTCGTACGGGATGTAACCCCTATGCCACACAATGGCTGTAGACCTCCTAAAAAAAGACGTGTGTAGAAATGAATATTGAAGAAATTTCAAGATAAACAAGAGAAATAAATTATTCAATGATCTAATAAAATAACATTACTATGGTTCGAGAGAAAGTAATAGTATCTACTCGGACACTACAGTGGAAGTGTGTTGAATCAAGAACAGACAGTAAACGTCTTTATTATGGACGCTTTATTCTGTCTCCACTTATGAAAGGTCAAGCCGATACAATAGGCATTGCGATGCGAAGAGCTTTGCTTGGAGAAATAGAAGGAACATGTATCACGCGTGTAAAATTTGAATCTGAGAAAGTCCCACATGAATATTCTACCATATCGGGTATTCAA